CAAATCCTTTATCCCCAGTTCAAATCCGGGTGTCGCCTGATCAACCAAAGATTTTTTATTTCTTATTCCGCCGATCTAATTCGATGAATTATTGTTCCGCAAGAAGTGGAGGCGTGGACGTGTCAATACTTGATTTTTATAAACTATTGCATAGGTTTTAGAAAAGACTGTAACTTTTTTTCTTAAAATCTAAGTCTAGCTCAAATCAAATCGGCAGTAATAGGGATGAGGCCTCAATTATTAATTTAATCATTGGTAATGATTGATTCTCACCATTTATTTCAAAAAATTTTGAAATAAATGGTGAGAATCAATTCCAGAATGGAATTAAGAACTAAGATCGGAAATCTCGATATACAATACAAAGATTCCTAAGAGGCACCCCATTTTTACTACTAGAATAAAAGATTATATAAAAGACTAGTATATCAAAATCTCTTAAACAATTTTTCATTTTAAGTAGCGTCTCGTGATTCTGTTGGGTATTAAATTAGATTGGATACAATGATGGGAAAAAAATTTAGGGCTTGTAGAAAGGCACGAAGATATTTTGTATTTAAACTCACGAAAGGCTATGAGTGCTCAGACATAGAATCAGAATAGTTGGTCGACTCTTATTATTCTTTCTTATAGTATAGAGTAAAGGTCAAAATTGAAAAAAAAAAGAATATATGTATGTAGTAATAGTGGCAGTGGGTTCTACCAATTCTTTCATAGAAAAACAGTAAGCTTAGATCAAATAGAAAATAGAGGTATCTGATATATAGTTGTGTATAGAAAAGGCGCGTGTATCATCTTGTACTTAATACTTCCTGATTCTACCGGAAATCTTAAAATATTGAAACTTGTTGCAAATGTATTCATTGAATTGATTTGGTTCATCAATAGTCTTAAGTCAGAATCCTATTTTGACTCTGTGCCATTGATTCCACTATGATTATTAAATAATAATCGAATAATTCTTTCATAGAAATAAGGGACATAATTCACATGGATATAGTAAGTCTTGCTTGGGCTGCTTTAATGGTCGTCTTTACATTTTCTCTTTCACTTGTAGTATGGGGAAGGAGTGGACTCTAGTGCTGTGGACACTACAAATACTAAATTGAGTAATCGATTGCTCAATCGAACTGTATCAATTCTTTATTAATCGTTTTGCGAAGCCTTGCCTTAAAAGTATTCAAAATTGTACTGGAATAGAGTAATAAATCATTATCATAATTGTATTTTGCAACTCAAATCTACGCATAATAGAAGATTCTTTCCAACCGAATTTTGACTGATTTGACTAAATAGTCTATATTTGTTCTTTTAGAAAAAAAAAATTCTGTTATTATGACACTATATATTTTCTTTCCACTGTAAGCGAAACGATTAGTGATTGTCCAAAGAGGTCCTACACATAATAATTAGATCTTTCTTCCGTTAGGCTATTTACATATCACACATTTCACATTTGTTTTAAACTTCTAGAAATTATACTTTTTTGACTCATCTCATGTTTTGTTTAAACATGAAAAACGGCCAGGTTCACTCTAACCCCTTTTCCAAATCCGAAGAAGTTATCATATAACTACGCGGATCATCCATTAATTGTTCAATCAATGACTTCTTGAGATGAAAAAAAAGAAATAGAATTAAAGTTTTATCTTATCTATATGTACATATACTATATACATATTGTAATTTTATCTATATGAAGCCTATATTAATATTAGTATACAATACTAGCTAGTGTGGTAGAAAGAACTATATATTATAGTTCTTTCTATCACACTAGCTTAGATACTTAATAAGCTACTTCTGTTCTGATTCCAGCTCAGCGCAATCATTTCATTTAAGACTTAGAGTTTGAATTCTTTTCTTTCATTTCTTGAATCATTGAATTGAATTGAACTGCTAAGATAATTCAAGTTTCATTCAAATTAATCATTTTGGCTAACTGTTTTTACATAGATGATAAGTAAAAAAGCAGTAGGAATTAGAATGAACAGTGCAGTAGCAATAAGTGCGAGAATATTGACTTCCATAATCTAATCTTTTTTCTTCGCAATAACTTAACTCGGGATCTAATCCCATAGAGATGATAAATTTGATTCCTGTAAATTCAATGGGATGAATTGTATCTTGATGATACTGAATCAGATCAATATTATGAATAAAAATTTCTGATCTATCAAATAAATTTCTCGTTGAGAATTGAATAGTATAACATAGGGAGATCTTTTATCCATACAAAAAACGATTTTTGATTAGATCATAAATACCTATCATTAGGTTTTCATCCTTTTTCCACTTGTTCTTTTCTATAACCTAGCATCTTATCTTCCTTATACAATTCTTCTACTTATACATATACATAGTATTTTGTATATAGAATTATAAGGTATTATATAACCGATATTCTCTAGGACATACAGAGAGACGAATAGTATAAGTATAAGTGCGATCTAAAAAAGGTAAGGTTAAGTCTAAAAAATCGACTATTCAAGCTTTACCTTTACTAAGAATAAGAAAAGAAAGGAGCCCTACTTGGCTTTGTTGGTCTTTTATTTTATGTTATTTTATTAGTATACTCTTTGTTTTGTTGGATTGGAGTTGGAACGTATACATCAAAAATTCAATATAAAATATAAAATTGGAATGAGAATCAAACAAATTGTTTAAAATCAGTAGTCATAATCGAGGCTAAAAAAAAATTAGATTTCGAAAAGATGTGCTTTAACCTAAAAAGTACTTTGCCGGAGAATTAAATTCTATGAAGATTAAGTTCATTGTATATCATATAATAAACAAAGCTATTTTGTGTCTGTACCCCCCCAAAAATCTGAGCACTCTATTCCATTTCATTGATCAAGAGCAGAATGATTGAAAAAAAAAGTCTCTTAAACTTTAAATACTGAATATAGCAATAGCACCAATTGTACTAAATCTACATATATTTTTCCTTATCAATTAGTACTGGGGAAGAAAAGGAACTTCCCATATTTATCTGATGAGACATGCGAAACAAAAGAAATAATCTCCACGGTGCGAATTTGTTTGATTCCATTTTGCTCTTCGTCTTCCCTTTCGCAAAAATAGAGAAATTCATTTCTCTATTCATGAGATCCTAGTTCGGGACTGACGGGGCTCGAACCCGCAGCTTCCGCCTTGACAGGGCGGTGCTCTGACCAATTGAACTACAATCCCGGCGAGGTGTATAGCATACATATACTTAGGATTTCATAAGAATATTCTACTCGTCATGTTGAAACGTAACAGATATGCGAATGCTATATTGATATTATATCCACATAAACACGGGCTTTAGTGAGAGTGAGACAGATTATTAGTAACTAGTGATTTTTGATTTTATTGTTAAAAAAAAAGAATCAATCTTTCAATGAGATGAAAAAAAAAGATAGAGAAAAATTTTTCTTTATTTCTCTACGAATCAGGCATTACCCTTTCTTTTCTATAGGAAAAATTAATTATATCTTACTCATGGGGCGGTGAATTCTTGGGCCGAGCTGGATTTGAACCAGCGTAGACAGTCGTCAACGAATTTACAGTCCGTCCCCATTAACCACTCGGGCATCGACCCAGGAAGAATTCTTTATATGCTTATTGATAATCCATGATCAACTTCCTTTCGTAGTATCCTACCCCCAGGGGAAGTCGAATCCCCGCTGCCTCCTTGAAAGAGAGATGTCCTGAACCGCTAGACGATGGGGGCATATTCGCCCGACCGTCATCATACTATAAATGATATTATATATAGTTTTTTGGAATTGTCAATATAATCTAATGGTATGACTAGATTCGAACAGTCTTTTTATATTCTGATTCTATAGGATTTGAATTTGAATTGAACGTTTTTTTTTTCTTCAATTTTAACTCATTGCTTCGTTTCTTGTTCAGATAAAATATGCCTATCACTATCTCACATTAATCCAGAAAATTCAAAAACGAGAAAAATTGTACCTCTTTTCTAGGTAAATAGAATTGATTTTTCCATTATTTCCATTATGAGTCTACTGCATATATACATATATGCAGTAGACTCATAATGGAAAATGGCTAAGTCATGAATTGAGCAGGCCCTTTTAACTCAGTGGTAGAGTAACGCCATGGTAAGGCGTAAGTCATCGGTTCAAATCCGATAAAGGGCTTTTTTCATGAAACTCGAGCTTTTTTCTTCGTTTTTCATCGAAGAATACAGATATTTTTGATAATAAAAAAAAGGCAAACACTATTGTATTATTTATAATATAATGAGTTCTTATAATTATTTATTTTGAGTTCTAATTAATAATTAAAAAGTTGAACATTTAATTATTATTATATTGACTAATTGAAGTTAGTGGGTGGGGGCTTCTAGCCGGTAGTGACATAGTAGTGACATAATAGTCCTCTTTATATCTTATTATTATTTATTAAAATATTCCAGGAAACATAACATAAATATTCTAGATATCCAACCCCTATTTATTAATCACAAACCAAAATATTCCTACTTCCCTATTGTTCCCACCGAACCTACCATAAAAATGGTAACTAAAAAAAAAAGTAAGTGGACCTGACCCATTGAATCATGACTATATTGGCTATTCTGATATTTAAATTCGATATATATTAAATTGTAGAAAGCAGGTTTTTTATTTCCTTTTTTAGTTTTTTAGATCACAAAAGACAAGAATTTGTGATCAAAAAGACAAGAATTTGTCGATATTTATGATTTGATTTTCTTGTTAATGGACGCTCTATAGGAATAAATCGCTATTCTTTTCCGATACATATAATATATTCTTTTCCGATACATATAATATATATATATAATATATTGAAAAATCCATTTTTCAATATCTTTCCTTAATTTCAAAATCTGATTCCCATTGTTGTTTTGTTTCAGCAATGCAAATAGAGAACGAACGCGAGAAAGGGGCCTTCAGTCCAGTTTATCATTATTTCATTTAATATTTCATTTAGGGGCAAGGAAAAAAGAAATTTTCCTTTTT